AATCGGTCAATAATATCAAAATCGGATGAATCGGCCCAGACCGACTTACTAATGGGATGCCCTAATACATTACAAAATTTCGCTTTAGCCAATGATCTAATTAGAGGAATAATTGGAACTATTATATCAAGCTTTTTGATAACAATTTCGATTAGAAATGTATTTTGCAGCATTTGACTCCGTACCACTGAACGATTTAGCCGCACATTTGAAAAATAGCCTAAAAAGTGAAATGAATGTTCGGATAATTGGTTTATATGGATCGTTCCTGGTTGAGACCAAACATCAAAAAAACATTGCCATAAATGGATAAAATAGTGTTTCCATTTATTCATCAAAAGAGGCGCATTCTTTGAAGCCAGAATGGATTTTCCTTGATATCTAACATAATGAATGAAAGGATCCTTGAAGAATGTTAAGGTAGACGAAAAATCCTTAGGAAAAACTTTTACAAGATGTTCTCTTTTTGCATAAAAAAAGATTCGCTCAAAAAAAACGCTAAAAGATTTTAATCGTAAATGAGAGGATTGGTTACGTAGAAAACGGAAGATAGATTCATATTCACATACATAAAAATTATAGAGGAACAAGAATAATCTTGGATTACTTTTTGAAAAGGTAGAAATCGATTTTTTTGGAGTAATAAGACTATTCCTATTACAAAAATTATAAAGAAAAAACCGTAATAAATGAAAAAAAGAGGCATCTTTCACCCAGTAGCGAAGGATTTGAACTAAGATTTCCAGATGGATAGGATAGGGTATTCGTATATCTGACACATAATTAAAATATGTCAATTTATCCTCCAAAAAGGGAAAAATGGAATGAATTGATCGCAAATTATGATAAGATTTTACGATTTCTGCCTCCTCTAAGGAAGAGCTTAATTGTAGGAAAAATGGAATTTCCACAACGACGGCAAAACCGTCTGATATTATTTGAGAATAAAAATTATTATTATACCCTAAAAATGGATTTTTGTTAGAATCATTAGCGGAAATGATCAAATGATTCTGTTGATACATTCGAGTAATTAAACGTTTTACAATTAGTAAACTAGATTTCTTGTCATAACCTACATTTTCCACAAAAATGGATCTATTAAAATCATGACTATAAGCAAGTCCATAAATATACTCCCGAAAAATAAGTGGGTATAGGAAGTCCTGTTGGCGAGATCTATCTCGTTCTAAATATACTTGATATTCCTTCATTTTAGAAATTCTATTTGGTCAAAGGATCAGAGATTCATTGGATTATCAAATGATACATAGTGCGATACAGTCAAAACAGGGTACTCTATTATATATTAGTATTCGAATTCAAATAAAAAACGAATATGAATAGATACCTAGAAAACAAGTAAAACTTATCAATGGACTATCTCTCCTCGCTTGTTCCATCAAATTGTTCTAGGACAACAAGCTAGTTAGAAATCCTTTATTTTTTTGCCCAATCGCTCTTTTGATTTTGGAAAAAAATATCTTTATCAATATACTCTTTCTTCTACACATTTATCGCTACCCCATAACATAATGGAAAATAGCTAATAGTTAGGACTCATAACAAAAATCCATAATCCGTTCGTGGGAAAAACTTTTTCCACAGCAAGCACTAATCTCTTTTTAACGTATAATTAGATGGGGTAATCATTCAAATTAAAAATGAAAGCTCGTTGCTTTTTGTTTCCCTATAATTGGAGCAGCCAAGCTCTATCCCTTTATTAATTCAACCCAACTGAATTCCTTTGTTCCGAGCCAAGAATTCAAACAAAAATTTAGGCCAGGTCCAATACGAATGAAATATTTTTAGAATTCGCCATTGATACGACATGCTGCTTTTTCCATTCATTCCTTTCTGGATCAGTCGTGGTCTTACAAACCCTACCGATGGTATGGATGAACCAATTAGTTCATAGAAATGTGTAAAAAAAGGAGTCGCACTTAAAAGCCGAGTACTCTACCATTGAGTTAGCAACCCTAATAAAAAATGGAAAAAAAAATAGGATGTGTATATCCAATCGAAATAAAAAAAAGGATTGAATTGTCTAATAAAATATTACATTAAAATTCAAATGGAAAAATAGAAAGAAAAAAAGAAAAAATCTTGAAGGCGAATCGATTCTGAACATACAAATGAAAATACAAGAAATTTTCTCAAATAAAAAAGAAAATCAAAAATGATAATTCAAAATGATAGACCACTTCCTTGTCTACTACTACTAGTATGTTATTTTATTTCTTATTTACCTTTGAATCAAAAAAAAACTTCTTGTTTGTATCAAAGAAAATCCAACGAATCCACCATTTGATGAAGTAAAAAAACCTATGTAAGATGAATAAATCGATCCATTTATTCACCATCGGATTATATTTGTTTGATACACTGTTGTCAATATTAGTGTTAAAGAAAGAATACAATTGAGAAAACAAATTCAAAAAAAAAATATGAATTAAATAGAAAGAAGAAAGAAATTTATTAATTATTTAGGATCTCCCCT